AAAGGGTTGTGGAAAATTCCGTTTCTTGTGTCAAGGACTAGTAGACGAACAATCCCCCCTAAAATCCTTTGTTCCTCTCATTTATACTTTGGTTTATATTCTCCGCTTATTTATCTTTTGTTTTGGTTCTATTCAAATATAAAACTATTGATTCGTTCTATATCATACCGTTTGAATTTGGATTGAAAAAACAAAGAAATAAAGAAGAGTTAAGTAAAATCAAATAGTCTTCTTCACAATATACTATGACCAGTAATGCGGTATAAGTAATTCCCGAAATCCGGTAGAAGAAAGAATATAAACAAGCAAAATTTTTTTGATTATACATAATTACATAACATAATTGCCAACAAAAATTTGTTTATTTTTAGAGCTTGATGTTGATAAATCCGCGGATCTAGAAATTCATTTCGGACAATTGAACCTTCTCAAACTGTTTCTTTTTAAGAACCAAAAAGATTTGTGCCAAAATAACAGATGCCAAGAATAGCAAAAGACCTTGGACACGTAATGGATCTTGAAGTACTATTTCCGCATCCCCCTGACCAAATCCACCCACATTAGGATTACTCGTTAATGGTTGATCAAGTTGGATGGATTCGCCCTCTGAAACAAGAAGTTCCGGTCCTGGAGGGATAATATCAACCACTTGACGTCCATCCGATGCATTCGCTATGGTTATTTCGTACCCCCCCTTTTCTTTTCGTATGATTTTGCTTACTATACCTGCTGCTGTAGCATTATAAACATTATTGTTACTCTTGCTCCCGTCGGGATAAATCTGACCCCTTCCCCTGTTCCCGCCTACGTATATGGGATATTTTAAGAAGTGAACATCTTTCTTAGTAGCGGGGTCCGGGGAAAGAATAGGAAAGGTGATTTCACTATATTTCTGACCAGGAACAGGACCTATCACAAGAATATTTTTTTTAGTGGGGCGATAGCTCTGAAAAGACAGATTTCCTATCTTTTCTTTTATCTCGGGCAAAATACGATCGGGAGGGGCTAATTCAAACCCCTCGGGTAAAATAAGAACAGCCCCTACATTCAAAGCTCCTTTTTTACCATTAGCAAGAACTTGTTTCAGTTGCAGATCATAAGGAATTCGAACAACTGCTTCAAATACAGTATCAGGAAGTACCGCTTGTGGAACCTCGATATCCACGGGTTTATTAGCTAAATGGCAATTGGCACATACAATACGGCCAGTCGCTTCTCGTGGATTTTCATAACCCTGCTGTGCAAAAATGGGATATGCATTTGAAAGGGGTGCCTGGGTTATTATATATATCATGAGCGATACGGAAATGGATCGAGTAATCTCTTTCTTTATCCAAGAAAAGGTATTTTTAGTTTGCATGGTCCAATCATTGATCCCGAAAATTTATACAATAAAATTAGGCAGGTCGCTAGTATAGTTCCCTATCTATAATTTTGCTATTTACTTATAATATAAATAATTTTACTGGAATATTGAAGGAATCCCTTGGATGGGTAGAAAGAATAAGTACAATTTTGAATGTTTTGCTTATCCACAAAGTAACAAATATTATAATTGGATCGTTCAATCATTTTTCAGTCATTCATTGAATGATAAATCACTACAAGTGAAGGAGATACACGATTTAAATAACGAAAGATCCAATATTTAAAAATTGTATCTAAAATGACTGGAAAAGTAGAAACAAGACCGGATATAATTTGATCATTATGAGCAAATCCAAAATCTTTGTAGACAGAGCCAATCATTAGTTCCCAACCGTGGGGCGAATGGAATCCTATACATAAATCAGTTAATAAAAGAATAGAAAAAGCTTTTATTGTGTCGCTTAAGTTATATAGGAATTCTTGAACCCAAGAGTTAAGAATAGCAAGTTCTTCATTACCTATAATAGAATAACCACTTAGAATAACGAAACAGATTATATTTGTCGAGAAGTGTAAAATTGTATGCGTGCGATCCTCATTGTGCATCTTGATCAATTGGATCGTTTCTTTGTAGATTTCGATGCGAGGCTTTTGTAAATGTGCTTCCGGGTATTCCTTTAACATTTCGTCCAAACGTAGGAGTTCCTCTAAGTCTATGAATTTTTTTAGAATACTCTTTTCTTGAATATCATTCAAAAAGATTTCGGATTGCCTAGTATTCCACCAATTTGTAACCCAAGATTCCAGACTTTTATTAAATGAGAGAGAGATCCACCAAGGCAAAAATACTATAGATGCAAGATATAGAAGGGAAATTAATACTTTCTTTTTTGCCATTTTTTCGTCTGTGAATTTTTTAATTTTTACTGAACGCACCTCGTTCGTCGACTCTATACGATACTAATATTTCTATCAAGCATAAGTTCTATTACAAGTTATCGAGCCCATGAATCTATTTCCGATTTTTTTTGTGATTCAGTACAGTGGTTAGTCCTTGAATTTAGAAAGAATACAGAAATAGAATAAGAAAAAGCCCACTTCAAATTAATAGTAGTCGGATTGCGAGACGAAAGAACTCCCGTTCTATCAAAATATCAAATATTTATAAAAAAAAAAATTCTTTACTTTATTATATTATGATTTATTATGAAATGTTTTGTTTTAATATATGATGAATCTAGTATTTAGATTTGTTACTGAATTGAGTTAAGTGGGTTTACATACGCATAAAAAAATTGTGGACACAAACAATTTTGTTTTAGAACTATTTCGTAGCGTTTGCTTTGGTTCGAATAAGCGTTCTGAAGAAACTTCAGTTAAGTTATGCTATATAAAAAAACGAGGATTCTTGAGTTTTTTCTCTCTTGCAAAGTATTCATTCTTCAGTTCCTTTTTTCAAAATACTTCAATTGGTACACGCAAGAAATAGGCCAATTCAGCAGCTTTTTGCTCAATTTCTCGTGGAGTCAAATTCTCATCAGTACGAGTCAAGGGAATGGCCCCCTGGCCTTTGATTTCCATATAAAGGACACGACGAGCATAAATACCTTCTTTAATTTCTATTCTGATGGACTGAATGTCTTTCATAAGGAATCGGAGGAATATGCGACGATTTTTTCCAGGAAATCCCCAACGAAAAATACACACTACGCCCTCTTTTATATCGAATCGATCATAACCACTACCTACATTCCACGAAATTGTGCACCACAAATAGGAGCTAATAAAAAGACCTGCGATCCCATAGAAAGACATCACGATCCCTTGTGGAAAAAAAATTATTTGCTGAGAAGGAAATAAAGATATAAAATTCCTACCAAAATAACTGGACGTTCCAACCAATAAAAACCCTAATGAACCTAAAAAAAGAATAAAGGCCCAGCAGAAATTACTTGTTTTTCGGGACCCCGCTATAAGTTCTATCCATATACGTTCTGATCGCCAACTCATACTATAACTAGACCTAGTTGCATTTTATTGGAATTGGGAGAATAACAAAAATAAATTTTATTTTACTTTTTTTTGTTTCCGAAGTAACTCTCATCAACCAGCACTATTATGATGTGAACGTTTAGGGGTAATTCATCGAATTTCTTAGGTCCAAACTAAAATAGTAACATCCCTTTCACATGATTTCCGAATACATATAGATATATTGACTTTACATTTCAGAAATTCTCCCCGATCCCGATCTATTTGAAAATAGTGATAATTCATTTACCCATAATATCATGTTTATACATACATAAGAGCTTATGACCGAAGGAAGCCACATGTTATACCATATTCTACTAAATAGATATCCGTGTTATGATCCAAGTAAGTCTTGAAAAAAAAAAGGATTCGTCCTTATTGTATCTAAAAAATCTTGTTTTTTTGAACATAAAGAGATAAAGAAGCCATTGCAATTGCCGGAAATACTAAGCCCACTAAAGGCACAAAAATTGAGGGGAAGCTGTTGAGAGTTATCATAGAATGGGTACCTCGATTTAATATTTGTACCTGTTATTTATTGTTATATTTATTGTTTTATATTAATATTTTAACTTTATCCTTATATTGTTATAAAGATATATTATAATTCATATATAATTGTTATATTATACTAAGTATACCTAAGTGAGTATATATACTTAATAGGGAGTATATAAGTATATGTTTTAATAAATATATATTAATTAATAAAATCCAATAAATATGTAAATAAATGGACCTATAAATCTTTCTACATGTTTCTACATGAAATATATGTATGATAATCCACCCTTTATATTATTCGTATTATTAGTTATTATCTTGTTCTTGTCTTATAAATTTAATAATTTTATAAAATTTACTAAAGAAAGGATTTATTACAAATTCTCAAAGAATTCATTATAATAATACGACCCAACAAAAAGGATTTTTAGTGGGGGGTGATTTTTGGGAGATATAGAAAGATGCAAGACCTTGTTAACCAATTTCACGGAAGTAAAGAATTCACTCTTTTATTTTTTTTAATAGGGATTTCCTGGTTAGTAACCAGGAATATCGATAAAAAGATGATCTGGATGATTCTTTCTACAATTAAATCTTATGTTACCAAAGAAAAAATCCATTCTTCGTATTTTTACTTTGATTCCTATATTTGATTCCTATAAATTAAATAACTACTTGATCACCACACATAAAAAATTTTATTAAGTTTTAATAAATTAATACTCTTATTAAATTAAGACTCTAAGGCTCTACTTGATCGATCTAATTTTTATTCAAAGGAAAGAAAGCATGTAGCCGAAATAACTCACCCAGAACGCCCTTTAAAGGATTACGTGGTACGATTGGATCGAATAAGCCCTTATGGAATAAATATTCAGCCACTTGTGAATCCTCAGGTACTGTCTTATTCAATGTTTGTTCAATTACTCTTTTACCCGCAAATGCAATGTAAGCATTGGGTTCGGCAATAATGATATCTCCCAACATACCAAAGCTGGCCGTCACCCCACCTGTGGTAGGAGATGTAAGGATTGATACATAAAATAACTTTTTATTTGATTGATAATCATATAAAGCAGAAGATATTTTAGCCA